GAATGAATCAAATCTCCCCAAGTAGGATTCGAACCTACGACCAGTCAGTTAACAGCCGACCGCTCTACCACTGAGCTACTGAGGAACAAGGGGAGATTCGACCTCCTAGAGTTCAACTCCCGCTCTCAACCCGTGAACAATATGAGTCCGAAGCTTCTTTCGTAACTCCCGGAATTTCTTCGTAGTGGCTCCGTTCCATGCCTCATTTCATAGGGAAGCCCAAAGTGGCTCTATTTCATTTTATTTCACTTCCTAGCACTTCCTATCATTTAATATCCATCCCTTTGGTCTTATTGACATAAGAGATGTCATTTATAGTCTATCTCTTTCTATATATGGAAAGTCAAGAAATTCTCATCGAAACATCGAGAAATTGTGCATATAGAAAACTCTAAAGAAAGAAAAAAAGGAGACCCATGCCATGATTTTCAAATCTTTTCTACTTAGTAGTCTAAGTTTATCGATGAGGATAATTAATTCGGTCGTTGTGGTCGGACTCTATTATGGATTTCTGACCACATTCTCCATAGGTCCCTCTTAGACCTTCTTTCTCCAATCTTGGGTTAGGGAAGAAGGAGATATTCGCGACTACTGGCGGTTTCATTATGGGGCAGCTCATGATCTTCATATCGATCTATTATCCACCTCTGCATCTATTCTTTCTTAGCTAAACGGGTGGAAGATCCATCCAATTTGGTTATATCATGGACTCGAAAAACGGATCTGAATGTGACTGAAATGCACGATCTTCACAGGTATCACTTTTCACGATACCTAAACCTAAAAGGTGGAATAGCTATTTTCGAACCATTTCCTATAAGAGAATGGTTTCCATTACTTTGAGAAATGGATTCTATATCAAACTATAGCTATTGCATTAAAGAAGAAAAGAAACTAATAGAAGTCGAAGACGCGGAATGGTAGTGAATAGAGAAAAAGATTCTTCTGATTTTCTTGTTCCTGAAAATATTCTATCTATCTCCTAGACGCCGTAGAGAATTGAGAATTTTCATGTCTTTCAATTCTTGTACTCGTAATTGGAAAGTTACGGAAGGAGATCCATCATTTTGCAATGAAAACAACATAAAAAACTCTGGACAATTTCGAAATCAGACCAAGCGTCTTAATACATATGCAAAAAAATTCATTATTGGACCACCATTGATTACAAGATTTAGCTTTTATGAATCGCTATTGGTTTGATACGAGTAATGGCAGTCGTTTCAGTATGTTAAGGATACAGATGTATCCACAATTCATTTAGAGTTACTTAATAGCCTATTTCTTATACTATATCTCTATCCCGTGAAATTCTCGAGCCGAAAGATGGATGCATATGCTGTGTTTCATTTTGCTAAATGATATCCATTAAATGGTATATCAATTCTATAAATTGGATATAGCAATAAATAAATCAGCAAAATTCTTTTATTTTAGATAGAAGAAATGTTTCTTCTATCTAAAATAAAAGAATGCACCCTTCTATCCAAATCCAATTTGCATCGATAAAATAAATCCAAATTCCAGATTCCAGCAGTAGATGAATAATTGCAAATTTTTGTGTGTACGAGATTAGAATAACTTCAAAATAACTGACATAATTTTTTATTTTTCCTGATCAGAAAAATACATGAAAAAGAAAGGAGGTAGAAAAATTTTTTGATTTATGGTTAAAGAAGAAAAACAAGAAAACAGGGGTTCTGTTGAATTTCAAGTATTCAGTTTCACCAATAAGATACGGAGACTTGCTTCACATTTGGAATTACACAAAAAAGATTTTTCATCGGAAAGAGGTCTACGAAGACTTTTGGGAAAACGTCAAGGTTTGCTGGCTTATTTGGCAAAGAAAAATAGAGTACGTTATAAGAAATTAATCAGTCAGTTGGATATTCGGGAGAAGTAATTTAATCGTTCGAATTTTTTTCTTATTTTATTAGTAGTCTTATTTTTATTAGTAGTCTTATATAGTAGTCTTAGATTTTGCATTTTGACGAGCCTCGTTTTGAGGAATTCATGGAATAATCCATTTTATTTTAATGGAAAAAAGAATAAGAACAAGGATATGAATCTACCGCTTACAAGAAAGGATCTCATGATAGTCAATATGGGCCCTCAACACCCATCAATGCATGGTGTTCTTCGACTGATCGTTACTCTCGATGGTGAAGATGTTATTGATTGCGAACCCATATTAGGGTATTTACACAGAGGAATGGAAAAAATCGCGGAAAATAGAACTATTATACAATACTTGCCTTATGTAACACGGTGGGATTATTTAGCTACTATGTTTACGGAAGCAATAACGGTAAATGCACCAGAATTCTTGGAGAATATTCAAATACCCCAAAGGGCCAGCTATATTAGGGTAATTATGTTAGAATTGAGCCGTATAGCTTCTCACTTGTTATGGCTTGGACCTTTTATGGCGGATCTCGGGGCACAGACTCCCTTTTTCTACATTTTTAGAGAGAGAGAATTGATATATGATCTATTTGAAGCTGCTACAGGTATGCGAATGATGCATAATTACTTTCGCATCGGAGGAGTAGCTGCCGATCTACCTTATGGATGGATGGATAAATGTTTAGATTTCTGTGATTATTTTGTACGAGGAGTTGTTGAATATCAACAACTTATTACACAGAATCCTATTTTTTTAGAACGAGTTGAAGGGGTCGGTTTTATTAGCGGAGAAGAAGCTGTAAATTGGGGCTTATCGGGCCCAATGTTACGCGCTTCTGGAATACAATGGGATCTTCGTAAAATTGATCCTTATGAGTCTTACAATCAATTCGATTGGAAAGTACAATGGCAAAAAGAAGGAGATTCGTTAGCTCGCTATTTAGTACGAATCGGTGAAATGAGGGAATCCATAAAAATTATTCAACAGGCTGTAGAAAAAATTCCTGGAGGCCCTTATGAGAATTTGGAAGCCCGACGCTTTAAGAAAGCAAAGAATTCCGAATGGAATGATTTTGAATATCGATTTCTTGGTAAAAAACCTTCGCCCAATTTTGAATTATCAAAGCAAGAGCTTTATGTAAGAGTAGAAGCACCAAAAGGTGAATTAGGAATTTATCTGGTAGGAGATGATAGTCTTTTCCCCTGGAGATGGAAAATTCGTCCACCTGGCTTTATTAATTTGCAAATTCTTCCTCAACTAGTTCAAAAAATGAAATTGGCTGATATCATGACGATATTAGGTAGTATAGATATCATTATGGGGGAAGTTGATCGTTGAAATGATAATAGATAGGGTAGAGGTAGAAACTATCAATTCTTTTTCGAAATCGGAATTATTAAAAGAAATCTACGGACTGATATGGATTCTACCCATTTTGACCCTCCTACTGGGAATCACAATAGAAGTACTCGTAATTGTGTGGTTAGAAAGAGAAATATCCGCATCGATACAACAACGTATTGGTCCTGAATATGCGGGTCCCCTGGGACTCCTTCAAGCTATAGCAGATGGAACTAAGCTACTTTTAAAAGAGGATATCCTCCCATCCCGAGGAGATATTCCTTTATTTAGCATTGGTCCCTCTATAGCTGTCATATCTATTTTATTAAGTTTTTTAGTTATCCCTTTGGGATATCGTTTTGTTTTAGCTGATCTTAGTATTGGTGTTTTTTTATGGATTGCAATTTCAAGTATAGCTCCTATTGGTCTTCTCATGGCGGGATATAGCTCAAATAATAAATATTCTTTTTCAGGCGGTCTACGAGCGGCTGCTCAATCTATTAGTTATGAAATACCATTAACTTTTTGTGTGCTAGCAATATCTCTACGTGTGATTCGTTAAAATAAGATCTTTCTCCTCTAAAATACATTGAATGCTTATCTTCCTTTGCTTATTCTGTATTCGAGTTGGTAAGTTAAACTAGATAGCTATATGAGTGAAACAAAACAGCTTATTAATTTGTAGTAAAAATAAAAAATCTCATTTTCTACGTACAAGAAAAAAGTTTAAGTAAACATAAGCAGTGTAAACTCTTTACCCCAAGGTTGAGATTGTTTGGTTAGTCATCATATCTTGAAGCGGGTAAGAATAAAGGATTCGCAATATGGAATTCCATTACTAGAATATTTTGAGTTATTACTATAACTTATAACCATAGGACAATCCATCAAAAGTTAGTGAGGGATTAGAAACACTAAAGTACATACAGGATTAGTAATGAGAGAATCTAAATCATTAGACATTTGTCCTCATAAAAGGAATAGTAATAAGGACTTGAAATTGGTGGAAATGATCAAGTAGTACTTTCTTCGGATTCCGGTCTAGAGTATGTTCCCATTCACTTGTTAAAGAAATGGCTATCAAGAACGAATTAACCCTTTATTCTTTTTTCTTTTTAAGTATACCCTTCCCCGGGAAAGAAGAATAGGACAAAAGATATGGAATGCAATACAAAAAACAATACAAAAAAGGATCCTTATTTATTCTTTCCTTTCTTTATCCCTATTCATATGGAATTCCTCATGAACTAATGCCCAATTCTTTCCATTTATTAATTGCTAAAACGAGTGTTTTATTCCAATATTAAGTTATTACCGAACAAAGAAATGTTTTTTTTATTATATAAAGGATGAGATCAATTCGGAAGCGCTTTTTTGTTATTCTAGCAGACAGAATTGCTTTGGTCTAATTTGGGACTTTCCAATCAATTTTATCTTACCTAATTCTATCTACGCCTAGGGGATAATCCCGAAATGAAACAATCCTTTCCTTTTTTCTGATCATAGAGGAGCCGTATGAAGCTAAGGTTTCATGTACGGTTTTGGAATAGCGGTGGGAACTGTGATGTTATCATCGACTATGATTATCTAACAGTTCAAGTACAGTTGATATAGTTGAAGCACAGTCCAAATATGGTTTTTTTGGATGGAATCTTTGGCGTCAGCCTATAGGTTTTCTAGTTTTTCTAATTTCTTCGTTGGCAGAATGTGAAAGATTACCCTTTGATTTACCAGAAGCGGAAGAAGAATTAGTAGCAGGTTATCAAACCGAATATTCTGGTATTAAGTATGGTTTATTTTATCTTGTTTCTTACCTAAATTTATTAGTTTCCTCTTTATTTGTAACTGTTCTATACTTAGGCGGGTGGAATTTCTCTATTCCCTATATATCCTTTTTTGGATTTTTCCAAATGAATAAAATAATTGGAATTTTGGAAATGGTAATAGGTATCTTTATTACATTAACTAAAGCTTATTTATTTCTCTTCATTTCTATCACAATAAGATGGACTTTACCCAGGATGAGAATAGATCAGTTATTAAATCTTGGGTGGAAATTTCTTTTACCTATTTCTCTGGGCAATCTCTTATTAACAACTTCTTCCCAACTAGTTTCACTATAAAATAAGATAATAAATAAGATAATAAAAATAAGATAATAAATAAGATAATACAATAACAGTAAGAATATTTTCAACACAAAAGTTCTCTCAAACAAGAGAAAGAAACATAACTTTTTCATATATATTTTAAATATGTTCCCTATGCTAACTGGGTTCATTAGTTATGGCCAACAAACAATACGCGCCGCAAGATACATTGGTCAAAGTTTCATAATTACCTTATCCCACACAAATCGTTTACCTATAACGATTCACTATCCTTATGAAAAATCAATTACATCGGAGCGTTTCCGGGGGCGAATACACTTTGAATTTGATAAATGCATTGCTTGTGAAGTATGTGTTCGCGTATGCCCGATAGATCTACCCCTTGTGGATTGGAGATTTGAAAAAGATATTAAAAGGAAACAATTACTTAATTATAGTATTGATTTCGGAGTTTGTATATTTTGTGGTAACTGTGTTGAATACTGTCCGACAAATTGTTTATCAATGACTGAAGAATACGAACTTTCTACTTATGATCGTCATGAATTGAATTACAATCAAATTGCTTTGAGTCGGTTACCAATCTCCATAATGGGAGATTACACAATTCAAACAATTAGGAATTCGCCTCAAAGTAAAATAGAGGAAGAAAAATCTTGGAATTCAAGAACGATTACTGATTACTAGGTATTAGGATATTTTTTGTTAGAAAAACCCATTTTTATTTTATTAACTATAACGAAAAAAGAATAACTACTGTTTAACAACTTATATACATATACAAAAAAATATCCTAATACCTTTTTCCTTCCTTGAATCTTTTAGTTTTAGTCAGTTCATGAAAAATTTTATACTATAAATTTCTTCTTATCCATAATGGATTTACCTGGACCAATACATGAGATTCTTGTGCTATTTGGGGGATTTGTTCTTCTACTAGGGGGTCTAGGAGTAGTATTACTTACCAACCCAATTTATTCTGCCTTTTCGCTGGGATTAGTTCTTGTTTGTATATCCTTATTCTATTTTTTATTGAATTCCTACTTTGTAGCTGTCGCACAACTTCTTATTTATGTGGGAGCCATAAATGTCTTGATCATATTTGCTGTAATGTTTGTAAACGGCTCAGAGTGGTCTAAAGATAAGAATTATTGGACTATTGGAGATGGGTTTACTTTACTCGTTTGTATAACTATTCCTTTTTCACTAATGACTACTATCCCAGATACGTCGTGGTATGGAATTCTTTGGACTACAAGATCAAACCAAATAGTAGAACAGGGTCTCATAAATAACGTTCAACAAATTGGGATTCATTTAGCAACCGATTTTTATCTTCCGTTTGAACTCATTTCCCTAATTCTTCTAGTTTCTTTAATAGGTGCAATTACTATGGCTCGACAATAAGAAATACTTAGAATCAGTCAAAATTCTTAGAATTTCAAATATAAAATAAATAACTAAAGAATCACAATTTTGATTTAGTAAAACCCATCTACTGCCAATACAACAAATACCTTCTTTTCTCTTTTGTTGCGTAATTGTTCTATTCTAATTAATTGAATCGGTTCAATTCTTGTCCTCATATTGAAATGAATCGAGATTGATAAGGAGTTAGTTAATGATGTTTGAGCATGTACTTTTTTTGAGTGTCTATTTATTTTCGATTGGTATCTATGGATTGATCACAAGCCGAAACATGGTTAGAGCTCTAATATGTCTTGAACTTATACTGAATTCAATTAATCTAAATCTCGTAACATTTTCTGATCTATTTGATAGTCGCCAATTAAAAGGAGACATTTTCGCAATTTTTGTTATAGCCCTTGCGGCTGCTGAAGCAGCTATTGGACTATCCATTCTTTCTTCCATCCATCGTAACAGGAAATCAACTCGTATCAATCAATCTAATTTTTTGAATAATTAGATATAGAATCCTCTAAACAAAGGCGCATATATAATAATATGGAACATTAAGATGAATACAAATCGAATCTTATTTTCTTATTAGTATTTAATAATATCCATTTTTGAGTAGGTTATTTCAGAGTATTCTTTTTTACTTACTTGAATATTGCATTTTTACAATTCATTGATATTTTGAATATTGCATTTTTGCAATTCATTGATATTGCAATTTGAATATTGCAATAATTTATATTGAAAAGATGATACCTAATTTATTGGCTAATTCGAATTAGTATGTAGAATTCATATAATTCTGACTGTTGAAGTCTTAAATTCAAGTCTCTTGGCTCTTTTCACGCTTTCTCACAAACGGATTAAGAAATATATTGCATTATTTGTTAAAGTTTGGATAAACCATTGCTTCGTCTGGTGTCTACAATATATCTAATTTATATGGTACTAATTTCATTTTTACCAGATCGAAAATTTGAATGTTGAAAAGGAAAATTTAGAGATCCAATGTCACATTCTGTAAAAATTTATGATACATGTATAGGATGCACTCAATGTGTACGAGCTTGTCCAACAGATGTATTAGAAATGATACCTTGGGATGGATGTAAAGCCAAGCAAATTGCTTCCGCGCCAAGAACCGAAGATTGTGTGGGTTGTAAGAGATGCGAATCTGCCTGCCCAACAGATTTTTTAAGTGTCCGCGTTTATTTAGGGCCTGAAACAACCCGCAGCATGGCTCTATCTTATTGATACGTTACAAAAAACTCCACTTGAATCGTCTGATTCCTCTTTACCGAAGAAGCCTGTGCTCGAAATAATCGAGCATGGGCTTTTCTGGTCAAAACGTATCTTGTCTTTATTACTTTATCATGAGTTATTTTCCTTGGTTAACAATACTTGTTGTTTTGCCGATATTCGCAGGTTCATTAATTTTCTTTTTACCTCATAAAGGAAATAAAATCGTTAGGTGGTATACTATATCTATTTGTTTATTAGAATTCCTTCTAATGACTTATGCATTCTCTTATCATTTCCAATTGGAGGATCCCTTAATCCAATTAAAGGAGGATTCTAAATGGATAGATGTTTTGGATTTCCACTGGAGATTGGGAATCGATGGACTTTCATTAGGATCGATTTTATTGACAGGATTTATCACTACTTTAGCTACTTTAGCGGCTTGGCCGGTTACCCGGAATTCGCGATTATTCTATTTCCTGATGCTAGCAATGTATAGCGGTCAAATAGGATTATTTTCTTCACGAGACCTTTTACTTTTTTTTATCATGTGGGAGTTAGAATTAATCCCTGTTTACTTACTTTTATCCATGTGGGGGGGAAAGAGGCGTCTGTATTCAGCTACCAAGTTTATTTTGTATACTGCAGGCGGTTCTATTTTTTTCTTAATTGGAGTTCTGGGTATGGGGTTATATGGTTCCAATGAACCTGGATTAGATTTGGAAAGATTGATTAATCAATCATACCCCGCAACATTGGAAATACTACTGTATTTTGGCTTCCTTATTGCTTATGCTGTCAAATTGCCGATTATACCTCTGCATACGTGGTTACCAGATACCCACGGGGAAGCGCATTATAGTACATGTATGCTTTTAGCCGGAATTCTATTAAAGATGGGAGCATACGGATTGATTCGGATCAATATGGAATTGTTACCTCATGCTCATTATCTATTTTCCCCCTGGTTGGTAATAATAGGAGCGGTGCAAATAATCTATGCAGCTTCAACTTCTCTTGGTCAACGAAATTTCAAAAAAAGAATAGCCTACTCCTCCGTATCTCACATGGGTTTCATAATTATAGGAATTGGTTCCATAACCAACATTGGACTAAATGGAGCTATTTTACAAATATTATCCCATGGATTTATTGGTGCTACACTTTTTTTCTTGGCGGGAACGGCTTGTGATAGAGTGCGTCTTGTTTATCTCGAAGAACTGGGGGGAATATCTATTCCAATGCCAAAAATTTTTACCATGTTTAGTAGCTTTTCAATGGCTTCTCTTGCCTTGCCAGGAATGAGCGGTTTTGTTGCAGAATTAGTAGTATTTTTTGGACTAATTACTAGTCCTAAATTTATGTTAATGCCAAAAATGCTAATTACTTTTGTAATGGCAATTGGAATGATATTAACTCCTATTTATTTATTATCTATGTTACGTCAGATGTTCTATGGATACAAGCTATTTCATGTTCCAAATGAAAATTTTGTGGATTCTGGACCACGGGAACTCTTTCTTTTAATCTGTATCTTTTTACCAGTAATAGGAATTGGTATTTATCCAGATTTGGTTCTCTCGCTATCTGTTGACAGGGTAGAGGCTTTATTATACAATTATTATCCTAAATAGGATTTTCTTTTTTTTAAAATAGGATTTTCTTTTTTTAACTAGTCCACTCTATATTCCATCGTGGGAAAAAAATTCCATAGTGGAAAAAAGAGAAAATTCATAAAAAAGTAAAAAAGTCTAATTAGATCTATCTCGAATTTTTGAGAACCCCTTGAACATCTTTTCAAGGGGTTCTCAAATCAAACTAAAAAAAAGGAAAAAACCTTCATAAAATGAAGGTTTTATGTTATGTAATCATTTAGATGGTAATGTAAATGCACCATAACTATGTAAACCTATTCCTAACAGATTGATACCAAAATAGCAGATCCAAATTATAAGAAATCCTATCGAAGCTACAAGTGCGGAATTCGTACCCTTCCAATTTTGATTTGTTCTACTATGTAAATATATTGCAAATATGGTCCAGGTAATAAATGCCCAAGTTTCCTTAGGATCCCAATTCCAATAGGATCCCCATGCCTCATTAGCCCATACTGCTCCACAAAGAATACCTATGGTTAAAAGAGTAAACCCTAGACTAATGACACGATAACTCCAAGAATCCAAACGCTCAGTTAATTGATATTTGTAATAATTTGGAAATGCGGGAAAAGAGGTGTTTTTTAAAGCGCTTCTTTTTGCATATAAATATTCAATCTCACTAAAGAAAAATGTTTTACTTAAAACATTTTTTTTCTTTTTAGAAAATAAATCCAAATTATTTCGAAATCTAATGATTAGAAGAGCGGCGGATAATAAGGATCCGCACAAAAGAGTTGCATAGCTTAGTAACATCATACTGACATGCATCATTAACCACTGAGATTGTAGAGCAGGTACTAGTATTGTGGATTGATGCATTTCAGTTAAAAGACCCGACGTGGCAAAGCCTTGCGTTAAAATAGTACTTGGCGTCGTTATTGTGCTTAAATCATTTTTCGAGTTCTGTATCTTAGGAATAGTATGAAGAATATACAGAGCCCATGAAAGGAAGATCAATGACTCATATAAATTACTTAATGGAAAATGTCCCGAAGAAACCCAACGAGAAACTAAGAATCCTGTTATAGAGAAAAAAGTCGTTATCATTCCTTTTTCTGACGAATCACGTAATCCCCTAAGTTCACGAACTAATAAGGTTATCAAATGAATCGTAATCACAATTGAAACGGTTGAGAAAGAGATATGAGTTAGTATATGTTCTAAAGTTGCAAATAGCATAAGGATAAGGTCTCATTACAAAATTGGAAATTTCGAATTGAATCTATTTTCTAATCTATTGTATTCTTTTTCGAGAATGCCGCCACTCGGACTCGAACCGAGATGCTTGAGCACTGCTTCCTAAGAGCAGCGTGTCTACCAATTTCACCATGGCGGCTAATAGTTAACTTAAAAGAATAATAGTTATTTTCTCACGAATCGTCGAGACTGGGAGAGGCCGTAGAATTTAGGAACATTAGAATTTCATCATTAACGACAAAGAATTTTGAAAAAAAAATTGTATTTTAGAAAAATTTATAGAATGAAAGCCTTTACGCTCTTATTAACTTTACGCTCTTATTAATATGATTTACCAGTCCTAAACTCATTTATATGGAAATTTTAGATAAGATTGGATAAGATAGGTAGAGGTTGTAAGTCCTATTGCAAGAATAGTCTACTTTTTATAATGGAATCCTCATAAAAAAGTATGAGGATTCCATTATAAAAAAAAGTTCTTTGCTAGGAAAAGAATACTGAGGACACAATATACCAAAAACTTTTGTTCTATATAACGGAGGGATTCGTTCTAAGAATATTGTACCGAGGAATTCGACACATAAAAGTACATTCATTAATTAATCGGAATTATTCATTCATATTAAATAATTGGAATTTCTTTGGGTTGGGATAGTTCAATTCAGATTATTCCAAAACCTTATTATTTGTTTGTTGCCCAGAAAAACCTTTTGGTTTTGGATGCTCGTTGCCGCTAGAAAATGATCTTGATTTTGCTAAACAATAAGATTGTACTATGGAAAAATAAGTCTTTTTCTTCCAAAGATTTTTACGAATACGCTTTTTTGACATCGAAGTACGTTTTTTTGGAACTGCCATTTAAAAAGGGGATTACTTTTTTCTAGTTGTATGTGAAAGACATCTATTGCCGCAAATCAATCCTTCTTTCTGTTTTTTCTTAGTATTTATACTTAGATACTGAAAGATACTGAAATTCGAAATTATTTTTTAGTTCATTTTGTCTAATGTGGATAAGACAAGAGTTTTTTAAGGCTTTCTATTTAAATCAATTTATATATCAAATATACTCCATATATAAATATATGGTATGGGGGATAAGCCCTCATATAAGATGGGGAAATGGTCAAATTCAATTAGTTAATTAAGTTCAGAACGGTATTTCATAATGGAATTCCAATAAAAAAAAAATACTTAGTCTCTTAAACAAGACATTCTAAAACTTAGAGAATTCTAGTCATTAGGATTTCCGTTTTATATGAAGTAAGCAATATTCGAGAATTTCCTATACTATAAATAAGGGTTTTCTTTGGAATTCAATCAATCAATTACGAAACAAGAGAGCTCCTTTATTTTAAGAGAAAGAAATACAAAAATGAATAGAAAGTAAAATGATTCAATCTTTTTTTGTATTTTAATAAATATTTTTTTAACTAATAACTAGATAACGAAATTCTTTGATTCGCTTTTTGAATTTAAACAACTAAACCCATTCTGAATTTTAGAATATTTTAATGAGAGAAATTTTGCAAAATCTAGAATTCCGGTATTTTTTCTTATTCTTATTTTGTTTTTTTAATTTCTTTAGAGAGAGATAAGAGTAGATTTGGTGAATCGGAAACAATTCAATTTTATAGAAAAATTGAACTACAAATTTTAACTAAAAATTGCTATTTTTTTTTTTCTTATGGAACATACATATCAATATGCCTGGGTAATCCCTCTTCTCCCACTTCCAGTTATTATGTCAATGGGACTTGGACTTTTTCTTATTCCGACAGCAACAAAAAATCTTCGTCGCATATGGGCTTTTCCTAGTATTTTACTCTTAAGTATAGCTCTGGTATTCTCAGTTCACCTGTCTATTCAACAAATAAATGGAAGTTCTATCTATCAATATCTATGGTCTTGGACCATCAATAATGATTTTTCCTTAGAATTTGGATACTTGATCGACCCCCTTACATCTATTATGTTAATACTAATTACTACTGTAGGAATCTTGGTTCTTATTTATAGTGACGATTATATGTCTCACGATGAAGGATATTTGAGATTTTTTGTTTATATAAGTTTTTTTAATACTGCTATGTTGGGATTGGTTACTAGTTCCAATTTGATACAAATTTATTTTTTTTGGGAACTTGTCGGAATGTGTTCCTATTTATTGATAGGCTTTTGGTTTACACGGCCAATTGCAGCGAGTGCTTGCCAAAAAGCTTTTGTAACTAATCGTGTAGGGGATTTTGGTCTGTTATTAGGAATTTTGGGTTTTTTTTGGATAACGGGTAGTTTAGAGTTTCGAGATTTGTTTAAAATTGCTAATAACTGGATTCCTAATAATGGTATTAATTCCTTACTTACTACTTTGTGTGCTTTTTTATTATTCCTTGGTGCAGTTGCAAAATCTGCACAATTCCCTCTTCACGTATGGTTACCCGATGCTATGGAAGGACCCACTCCCATTTCGGCTCTTATACACGCAGCAACTATGGTTGCTGCGGGGATTTTTCTTCTAGCTCGACTTCTTCCTCTTTTCATATCCCTACCCTTGATAATGAGTTTTATTTCTTTAGTAGGTACAATAACACTCTTCTTCGGAGCCACTTTAGCTCTTGCTCAGAGAGATATTAAAAGAAGCTTAGCCTATTCTACAATGTCTCAATTGGGTTATATGATGTTAGCCCTAGGTATAGGTTCTTATCAAGCTGCTTTATTCCATTTAATCACTCATGCTTATTCGAAAGCTTTATTGTTCTTAGGATCCGGATCCGTTATTCATTCAATGGAACCTCTTGTTGGATATTCACCAGATAAAAGTCAGAATATGGTTCTTATGGGTGGTTTAAGAAAATACGTTCCAATTACAAGAACCACCTTTTTATGTGGTACACTTTCTCTTTGTGGTATTCCACCTCTTGCTTGCTTCTGGTCCAAAGATGAAATCCTTAGTAATAGTTGGTTATATTCACCCTTTTTTGGAATAATAGCCTCTTTTACTGCAGGATTAACTGCATTTTATATGTTTCGGATATATTTACTTACTTTTGATGGGTATTTACGTGTTCATTTTCAAAATTACAGCAGTACTAAAGAGGGTTCGTTGTATTCAATATCTTTATGGGGAAAAGGCATATCCAAAGGAGTCAATAGGGATTTTGTTTTATCAACAATGAAGAGTGGAGTTTCTTTTTTTTCACAAAAGATACCAAAAATTCCTGGTAATACAAGAAATAAGATAGGATCCTTTAGTACTCCCTTTGGGGCTAAAAACACTTTTGTCTATCCTCATGAAACGGGAAATACTATGCTATTTCCTCTTCTTATATTACTACTTTTTACTTTGTTCATTGGATCCATAGGAATCCATTTTGATAATGGAATAAAGGGTAATGGGATATTGGAGTTAACCATATTATCAAAGTGGCTAACTCCTTCAATAAACTTTTTCCAGGAAAGTTCTAATTCTTCCATAAATTCATATAAATTTATCACTAATGCAATTTCTTCCGTAAGTTTAGCAATTTTTGGTCTATTCATAGCATATATTTTCTATGGATCTACTTATTCCTTTTTTCAGAATTTGAATTTTCTAAATTCCCTTGTAAAAGGGAATCCAAAAAAGAACTTTTTAGATGAAGTAAAAAAAAAGATATACAGCTGGTCATATAATCGTGGTTATATAGATGTTTTCTATACTAGGGTCTTTATCTTGGGTATAAGAAGATTAGCCGAACTAACACATTTTTTCGATAAAGGTGTCATTGATGGAATTACCAATGGAGTAGGTCTTGCTGGTTTTTGTATAGGAGAAGAAATTAAATATGTAGGGGGAGGGCGAATATCATCGTATCTATTCTTTTTTTTATGTTATATATCCTTGTTCTTATTCTTTTTTCCATTAAAATAAAATGGATTATTCCATGAATTCCTCAAAACGAGGCTCGTCAAAATGCAAAATCTAAGACTACTATATAAGACTACTAATAAAAATAAGACTACTAATAAAATAAGAAAAAAATTCGAACGATTAAATTACTTCTCCCGAATATCCAACTGACTGATTAATTTCTTATAACGTACTCTATTTTTCTTTGCCAAATAAGCCAGCAAACCTTGACGTTTTCCC